ACTGAAAAGAAGGCATCTTTACAAAATTCATACCAATCTATTGAATTATTTGAATTTTTATGTAAAAGATTTATAGACGGGGTTAACCATTTTGTTAATATATCCACGTCTTGATTTAAAGGAATTCCTAAGAATCCAACGAACAAAGTAAATATAATTAATATAAGTATTGGGAATAACATCGTATTATCCGATTCATAAGGATACAAAGAAGTCTTGATATTGCCAAAATTCGGAATAGAAAGAAAGGGTGGGGTCATATTTCTTACATTCTCATCCATTTTATATACTCTATTTGAAAAAAAAGAAGGACGTCCATTCTTATTCATTTTTAATAAAGTTACCAAACGAAAGTTTTTGTTACTTATTTTTGAACCTTCTTTACCCCATAGCGATATTGAATATAAGGGGGTGTTCCTTTTTCCACTGTAATTTTGAAAATGAACGTTTAAATGTCCTTCAAAAGTAAGTAAATAAATCCGACACATATAAAATGCCGTTAATCCCGCCGTAGACCAAGCTATTATTGCAAAAATAGGTGAATACAACCAACTATCATTAAGAATTTCATCTTTGGACCAAAAACAAGCAAGGGGTGGAATACCGCAAAGAGAAAGTGTACCTAAAAAAAAAGAATTTTTTGTAATTGGTACATGTTTTGTTAAACCTCCCATAAGCACCATATTCTGACTTTTTTTTGGACAATACCCAACAAGAGTTTCCATTGAATGAATAACGGATCCCGATCCTAAGAACAATAATGCTTTAGAATAAGCATGAGTAATCAAATGAAATAAAGCACTGCGATAAGACCCCATACCTAAAGCTAACATCATATAACCCAATTGAGACATTGTGGAATAGGCTAAACCCCTCTTAATATCTTTTTGAGCAAGAGCTAAAGTAGCTCCTAAAAAAACTGTTATTATCCCTATCAAAGAGATGAAATTCATTATGGGGGGTATGACTATGAAAAGAGGCATAAGTCGGGCTACAAGAAAAATGCCCGCTGCTACCATCGTAGCAGCATGTATAAGGGCCGAAATAGGAGTCGGCCCTTCCATCGCATCAGGTAACCATACATGAAGAGGAAATTGTGCAGATTTAGCAATCGCACCGGCAAATAAAAGAACAGCGCACAAAGTAACAAATAAAAAATCGACCTCATTATTAGAAATCAAGTTATTAAATATTTGGAATAAATCACGAAATTCGAAACTCCCCGTTACCCAATAAAACCCTAAAATGCCTAATAATAAACCAAAATCGCCAACACGATTAGTTACAAAGGCTTTTTGACAAGCCTTTGCTGCAACAGGTCGTGTGAACCAAAATCCTATTAATAGATACGAACACATTCCAACTAATTCCCAAAAAATATAAATTTGTATCAAATTTGAACTAGTAACTAATCCCAACATAGAAGTACTGAAAAAACTCATATAAGCAAAAAATCTCAAATACCCGTGATCATGAGACATATAATTATCACTATAAATAAGAACCAAAATTCCAACAGTAGTGATTAGTATTGACATAATAGAAGTAAGTGGATCGATCAAGTATCCGAATTCTAACGAAAAATCATTATTAATAATCCAAGACCATACATATTGATAGACAGAACTACTATTTATTTGCTGAATAGAAAGATTCATCGAAAAAATCATGACTATACTTAACAACAAAACGCTCTGAAAAGCCCACATACGGCGAAGACTTTTTGTTGCCGTCGGAAAAAGAAGAAGTCCCAACCCTATTAACATAGGAACTGGAAGTGGAAGAAAAGGTATTATCCACGCATATTGATATGTCTGTTCCATAAAAAAAGTTTTTTATTCTTAATTAATTGTTTCCGATTCACCGGATCTTACCTTTCGAAAAAGTCAATAAAAAATCAAGATATGCACTAAATGATTTAAGAAGTTTATATATTAATGTTAATTATAATTATTCTGAGTCTTTTCAAAACCGTTCAAATATTCAAAAAAGAAGTTACAATTGGTCAAATGATATGACCAAGTGACATATAAAAAAACGAACACTTATAATAGGAAAATAAAAATATAATAATTTATCGTAATCAAAATTTATATTCATAGAACAAGGATAAAAATTTAGCCTAAAAAGAGTACTTGACGCGGATACGAATTATAAGATTAACTAAGGTCATCGGTCTAATGAAAAAAACTCTTGATTTTAGTTAGTTTATTTCAATTCATTAACTAATTTTCAATTAATTCATTATGGGATTGATTGTTTTCCATTTCAATCAAAACAATTTATTAGTAAAGTTTATAAAAATATGGAACTAAAATGAACTTTTTAGCAAGAAAGGATCAAAAATGACTGAGATCCTTTTTTATCAAACCACGTATCTTTTAACAGATTTATTACTAGTCTCATTCGAATTTGAAAATTGAATTTAGTTGTATTTTTTTCTAGTTTGACTATCAATTTATTAGTCAAAAGTACAATCCTGGTATTTTATTACATGTAAATCAAGTTATAGAATGCCGAAAATAAAGGTTTTTTAGATTCTTTTTTTATTTTATTAAGTTTGATTTTGATGACATGCAGATTCTAAAGATATAACTTTGAGAGATAAACAACGCGAACCAATAGTTCCCAACCAAAAATTAATTTTTGGTTTTATGGCATATTTTGTTATTTCGAGTCATTTTTGATCCAGTTTTCATGGATCTTTGACATATCTATATTTCTTTTTTATGAAGAGAATATTATATTATTTAGAGAAAAAAGAGATAATGAATAAGAATAATAATAGAACAATAGATGTCTTTCACATCCAACTATAACAATGAGTAACTTCTTCATTTTTAAATGGCAGTTCCAAAAAAACGTACTTCGATATCAAAAAAGCGTATTCGTAAAAATATTTGGAAAATGAAAGGCTATTGGGCGTCGTTAAAAGCTTTGTCATTAGGGAAATCTCTTTCTACCGGGAATTCAAAAAGTTTTTTTGTACGACAAACAAATAAGTCCTAAAATATTGGAATAATCCAAATTTGATTCAAAGTTCATATTAATATGAAATAGAATAGAATCTTAATGTTATGTCTAAAAGAATAATTCTTCTATTTTCTGAATTCTAAATCTAAAAATCTAAATAAAAAAATAAATACAATTTTGTATTTTTTTTGTATGTTTTCACTCATATTTTGGTGGTGGGGAGTCTTTTTTCCCCATCGACCTTTACAATTCCAATAAATAAAAATTTTTCTCTTTTTCGGGAAGGGCAGATTGTTGAAACTAATGGATTCCATGTTAAAAACTAACTTCTTAATTTATTACATTTAGCATATGTAATGGATTTACCATATATTTCCAATTGTCAGATCATCAATAAAAGAATCAATAAAAGAACTTGATTGTTGAGATATTATTATATTATATACAATTTGCAGTACTCCAAATACAAAATAGTTTTAGATTCATTGAGAAAATTTCTTTTTTGTTTCAAATTTATGATTATGAAATCAGATAAACCAGAAATAATGATATGACAATAAGCGTAAAAAATGAAAAAAGTTTTTTTATTCTAGCGAGAGATTTCTATAGCTGCAAGAGTTCGATTTTAGAATCGCATAAACTACGTAAAAAGCCCTAAGATAAATGGACACTTAAAGAAAAATAAATGAAACCAATGAATCTTCAAATTGACTTTTGAACTCATTTTTTTTATCAATTTAATTTTTACTAAAAAAACATATTGAATTGACTTGTTCAATCTCGACTATTGAATATAAATAGGCTATTATGAATTCGAGCAAGCCGCTATGGTGAAATCGGTAGACACGCTGCTCTTAGGAAGCAGTGCTAGAGCATCTCGGTTCGAGTCCGAGTGGCGGCATGCCATCTTCTAAACGAGATCCAATAGATCCTATAATAAAATAAAAATAAATTAAATTCCCAATAATTAATATTAACATGGGGGATCCCCACCTTTTTTCTTTTTTATGATATTTTCAACTTTAGAGCATATATTAACTCATATTTCCTTTTCTATTGTTTCAATTGTGATTACAATTCATTTGATAACCTTATTGGGCAATAAAATCATAAAACCAAATGATTCGTCAGAAAAGGGGATGCTAGCTACTTTTTTATGTCTAACAGGATTATTAATCACTCGTTGGATTTATTCGGGCCATTTCCCACTAAGTGATTTATATGAATCATTAATTTTTCTTTCATGGAGTTTCTCCCTTATTCATATAGTGCCCTATTTAAAAAAACGAAAAAATTATTTAACCACAATAACTGCCTCAAGTACTATTTTTACCCAAGGCTTTGCTACGTCGGGTCTTTTAAATGAAATACATAAACCCACAATATTAATACCCGCTCTACAATCGGAGTGGTTAATAATGCACGTAAGTATGATGATATTGAGCTATGCGGCTCTTCTTTGTGGATCATTATTATCAGTAGCACTTCTAGTCATTACATTTAGAAAGATTTTTTATAGTTCTAAAAGTAATAATTTATTAAAATTAAATGAATCTTTTTCATTTGGTGAAATCCAATACAATAATGAAAGAAATAATATTTTTAAAAAAACTTCTTTTTTTTATGCTAAGAATTATTACAAGGCCCAATTGATTCAACAATTAGATTATTGGAGTTATCGTGTGATTAGCCTAGGATTTATCTTTTTAACCATAGGGATTCTTTCAGGAGCAGTATGGGCTAATGAAGCATGGGGATCATATTGGAGTTGGGATCCAAAGGAAACTTGGGCTTTTATTACTTGGATCGTATTCGCAATTTATTTGCATACTCGAACAAATAAAAATTTGCAGGGGACAAATTCCGCAATTGTGGCGACTCTAGGCTTTCTTATAATTTGGATATGCTATTTTGGGGTCAATCTATTAGGAATTGGGCTACATAGTTATGGTTCATTTACGTTAACCTCTAGTTAAATAAAAGAAAAGTTATTACGAATACAAACAGAATGCAATACAGTGTATATA